CAACAATTCGATAGACGGCTCATTGGGATAGATGTAGATAAACAATACCCCCCCTAGAAACGTATAGGAAGTTTTCTCCTCGTACGGCTCAAGAAAAAATGATTCGAAGTTTTCTCTATATATAGAATTCTAATGAATGGCAAAAAGGTCCATAAAATAAATTAGACTATGATTTCACTCGTTTTTTTCTTCGTCCCTCCTAAAAAAAATCATTTGTACTCATAACTCAAGTTGTATAATTCTCAAAAATAGCTCAAAGGAAAATCTTTAGGCAATTTCATTTATTGAGTAGTCTTTAACCCCTTTTTGTTTGTCTCATTGAAAATCTATTTTGATTCTTTATTTTGATCCAGTTATTGAGACAATTAAAACGGTGTTTCCTTGTTTCGGGATCCTTTCTCTTTGTTTTAAATCATTGGGTTTAGACATTACTTCGGTGTTTCTCAATCTTTTCAAAATGGTAGCAACATACCCTTTTTGTGATTTCTTTCTACCAAAGAATCATATGAACGGTTGATTCTCGGGTGATACACTTTGGATCAAAAGAGTTTTCTCAATTCCAACAAATTTTCTTTTTAAATTGAGAAACTTGCTGAAATCGGATCCTTTCGATTTCTATATCGAAGATCTACTTACGAAGTTGTTTCAATTTATTGATTGGCATTAACCCTAGATCTTTGCCCCCGAGAAATGAATTAATACTTTCTACTCGAGCTCCATCATGTACTATGTTTATTTACATTACAACCCAACAAAAAAGAGGGGTTATAGTGCAACAATAGTGCAACAAATGATGTCGAGCCAAGAGCACTTTCATTCCTATATAAAATGGTGGATGTAAGACTAAGAATCCACACCGGATCGCGTCCTTCAAGTCGCACGTTGCTTTCTACCACATCGTTTCAAACGAAGTTTTACCATAACATTCCTCTAATTTCTAACCCGTATGGAATTGATTCAATTGTGGAATCATGAATAGTCATTGGTTCAGCCGTCCATAGACATAGTAATCTATCCCTTTTTATTCTATACATAGATGATCCAAATTTTTCTGAAAAAACAGATTTTCTAAAAAAAACAAATTAACAGAAATATCTAAGAGGAATATGGAAATACTAATATAAATAATACGAATAAATGCATTCTTTTTGAATCTTGTATCCTCAAGTGACTCGATAGGCTAGGGCTAGATTTAGATTGACATTGACCCAACCCTAACTTCTTCAAATATCAAAGATTCAACTCCCAAGGAATCAGTAAAAATCTTTCTAATTGAAAAAGTTTCCTATTTCTACATCATTATTTGAATAAAGTTTGACAGTAAATACTACATTTGATCATCAAAGAGAAATCTCTCTTTCTTTTCGAATTGATTCATCAATAATTTAAAGCAGATAACTAGATCGAACAAGAAATTCAATTTCTTTTTTTTTTTGTGATATAGCTAAAAAAGGCTGATGTAAGGTAAGAGTTAGGTCCTTTGGATTCTAATTTTATCAATCAGATGGACAAAAAGAGGGTTTTCATATCAGATAGACCGAACAACTGTTACTGTTATGGATATTCTATGTTAAAAATTTCCATTTTCACATTGAAGCAATTACAATTCTTTTTCACAAAAATAGAAAGACTGCTATCACTGAAATACAACGAAATCAAACAATACATACATAGAAGCTAAGCATTTCCTCATTTATATGTATTTTCCTATTTTGTTTAACCTGGGGTTAAGTAATCTTTCTGCAATTTTGTCATTCAAGTGAATAAAATGTATGAGTCACCCCCCGTCTCAATTGTTAGATTAGATAGATTTACAATTATTCATTAAAGCCAAATACCAAATCCCTAAAAAGTTCAAAAAAAAATACATTGGTTACATATGTAACTTGATTCTTTGTTAATGTGATTCGAACAGACACAGAGATTTAAATTCATAAATATCTTTGGTTACTGATTAACGGCCATCTACTCCCCGAATTCAATGGAAATGATGATTCATAAATCTCAAAAAGATCTCTTTTTATGGAATATGAACTATCTCTTGTCTAGGGACAAAGACAAACAAGTCCAGATTACATCCTTGCTACTATTTCTTATTTTACCCTAATGCAGCCTTAAGAGATGTAATCTCATTGAGTGAATTTAATTAGTTAGTACCAAGAGCCCCCTCTTACTCTTATTTAGAATTCAGAGATCCGCAGAACATTAAGATTCATAATTTGGGATACCTCATTTAAGTTTAAGGGGTAGGGAAAAAGAAATAGGAAAAATAGGCCCCTTCGCATTTTGATTCAAAATAAATCATTGAAAATTCAATATAGAGATGAGACCTAAGGTTTTTCTAAGTAACTAACTTCCTTCAATATGAGGGGATGGGCATATGATGAAAAGCCCGCCCTACCCCTTTTGAATTCAAACTTTTGTGATCTATGTTACCATCTTACCTGGATCACAAATATATTCAGTTACATTTGCGTGTCATTTGCACTCAATTCCATTCAGTTTGTTGTGAAAAAAAAAGATATGATTCTTCTCTGAATCATTAAAAATAAAAAAAAAAAAGAATCACATTCTATGACTAATATTATACCTTTAAACAGAAGGTTGTTTAAAAAGGAATCTTTATTCTGATAGAATGGATACGCTCTGGGACGGAAGGATTCGAACCTCCGAATAGCGGGACCAAAACCCGTTGCCTTACCACTTGGCGACGCCCCATTTAGATTTCTATTCGACACTAATAAAGACTAATATTGGTGTTGCGTATTCGTCAATTCCAGTCCAAATATCTATAGAAAATCTTTTTCTAGACTAGATTAGATTCTTGCTAGGATTTTGACACGTGTAGATATAGAATTCAACTGAATTTATTGATCATTACATATAATTCAATTAAGATATTGTATGAAAGTATGATTTCTTCTATTCTCTTTTGAGAATTGGAGGATTTTTGATTGGGTGGGTTCAAAGAAAAAGAGGGGCTTTTTGTCTACCTTACTTCATTTTTCCTTATTTATATCAATAACTCAACCAAAATGCAATTATCTCCAAGAACAAAATGTCTGTTATGCTTAATATCTTTAGTTTGATCTATATCTGTCTTAATTCTACCCTTTATTCGACTAGTCTTTTCTTCGCCAAATTGCCCGAGGCCTATGCTTTTTTGAATCCTATCGTAGATGTTATGCCAGTCATACCTTTGTTCTTTTTTCTCTTAGCCTTTGTTTGGCAAGCTGCTGTAAGTTTTCGATAAAATCTTTAATACTATCCCAGAAAATTCATGATTTATTCGAGAAAAAAACTCTAACAATTAAGAAGAGCAACTAATACAGTATGAACCTTCGATTCAAACACGGAAAGTCGGGGATAACCTCGAGAAATCAAAACCCAGCTCGACCCATTTCGTCATTCTGACCTTTTTTCCAACGAAAGACCCTAACCCTATTAGGGTCCCGCACACTCTCTAATTGGGGTATGAAATCCATTTTTGGCAATGAGCGACTCTTATTACAAATGACTTTGAATTTCAGAAAATCCTTTTCTATTTTTAGAAATCACTTCATTTCTTGGTGTCAAAATAGGATAGAATCTATTAGAATATTCTAGTATAAAAAATGGAGGATCTATTCTCTTTTCTCGTTTTTTCCAAAAAATGATCTTGGAGATTGTGTAATGCTTACTCTTAAACTTTTCGTTTACACAGTAGTGATATTCTTTGTTTCTCTGTTCATCTTTGGATTTCTATCTAATGATCCAGGACGTAATCCTGGACGTGAAGAATAAAAAGGATTTTCGTTTTCCTTGCTTGATTTTATTTCTTAGGATTTTTTTATCTATTCCACATGCTGAACTAGGAAAAAGAAAAAGGGGTTTGCAAAATTTGAAAGATAAATCAATCATCAATGGAAACGGAAAGAGAGGGATTCGAACCCTCGGTACGAATAGCTCGTACAACGGATTAGCAATCCGCCGCTTTAGTCCACTCAGCCATCTCTCCCAATTGAAAAAGGTAATAATTACTATGTTACATTACACATGAAGTAAGGATTGAAAAAAGTCTTTCTTTCTCTTTCTTTATTATATAGATATGTACAACTTTTACCAGCAATTTCATTTAGATATAAGTAAGGGCTTGAAAGATCCAATAGACAAATCTAAAGAAAAATAAAGAAGACCCCGTTGCTTTGATTTTGTTCCTTTTATTCCCATAGCCTGGCCCGGTCAATACCCAGCCGGGCCTTTTTTTGTTCCAACGAATCCTAGCTAAAAGAATTTAGCTGATTTGAATTTGAAACCAAAAATGCTTGCTATTAAAGCAGCAATAAAAAGACGCGGGGCTATTTCCATTTTTTTTATATAAATGGATATAAATTATATAAAAGTCGCATTTCTTATTTTATAATTCCTTCTCCCTTTTTGAGTTACTTGATGACCTTACGGGAATAAAAAAAATGAAACTATGGGTTGTTAAATAATAATGAATGCATTTTTCTGTTATGATTTCAGTGGTTTTAGCGAGCCATATCTATTAAAACCCCTCCAGCAAAAGAAAAGGTAGAGCTTGTTATTTAGTTATTTAAAAGAGCCCCCTTTCTTTCCGGAATCTCATTAAATTGAAACCCCCCGCGAAAAACGTCGACACTCGCATTTTCATGATTCTTTTATGATCCTATCTTTATTACGCCCAATTCCTCTGTTCGACAAAAAGTTCATTTGTATATAATATTCTATTATAGTTATAGCGGGTATAGTTTAGTGGTAAAAGTGTGATTCGTTCTATGAATCCCCTTAAGAGTTAAGGGATCTTTCGGTTTGATTCATATTCCGATCAAAAACTTGATTTCTTAAAAAGGATTGAATCCTTTACCTTTCAATGACATATTCGAGGAAAAATATCGATTCTCGTGATTTGTATCCAAGGGTCATTTAAAAATGGAAAATTTGGATTATGAAATTACGAAACATAATTTTGGAATTGGATCAATACTTCCAATTGAATG